TTGTACATCCATAGGAATTTCACTGCAGGAATCCTACCTATTAACTTTCATTCTTAGTTATTCATAATTAATATGAATGTAGGAAAAAAATACTATAATATAAAAAATAATATAAAAGAAAATAATTGACCTTTCGAGTATTCAAAATTGCATGATAAAAATGATAGGAAGAGAGGCATATAGAAAAAGTATGGTATATATATATATATATATATATCCATATTGAATTGTGGATACAGAAATGATAGAATCATTTCTGATTAGACCAAATATGGTTCTACGATAGAGATGAAAGAGAATAGATAAGAAATCAAATAAAATAAGAAGCAAATAAGAGGAAAGACTGATACAGGAATCAGTATCTAATGAATTTAACAGTTCCAGTAGAATCAAAATGAAAGAAAAAAGGACATGACATAATAATAAGATGTTAATCTCAAAACAAATCAAATAAAGAAGGGGGGATATGGCGAAATTGGTAGACGCTACGGACTTAATTGGATTGAGCCTTGGTATGGAAACTTACTAAGTGATAACTTTCAAATTCAGAGAAACCCTGGAATCAAAAATGGGCAATCCTGAGCCAAATCCTTTTTTTTTTTCGAAAACAAAAAAAAAAAATAACAAAGGTTCATAAAGACAGAATAAAAAAGGATAGGTGCAGAGACTCAACGGAAGTTGTTCTAACAAATGGAGTTGATTGCGTTGTATAAAAGAATCTTTCTATTAAAACTCCAGAAAAGATAAAGTGATAAAATAAAAGATAACACTAATATACATAGATCTACGTACTGAAATACTATCTCAAATACAAATAATTAATGACGAGCGACCCCAATCTGTATCTATATTTTTCTTGTATCTTTTTTTTTTCATTTTTTGAAAAAAAAAATTGTTCTGAATCAATTCTAAGTTGCAGAAAGGATCGAATATTAATTGATCAAATCAATTGATCAAATAACGTACTCCATAGTCTGATAGATAATTGATTAATCGGACGAGAATAAAGATAGAGTCCCATTCTACATGTCAATATCGACAACAAGGAAATTTAGAGTAAGAGGAAAATCCGTCGACTTTAGAAATCGTGAGGGTTCAAGTCCCTCTATCCCCAAAAAGATCCGTTCGACTCCCTAATTATCTATCTTAGAAAAAAATGCTTTTTCGTTCATTTGATTTTTTCACAAAACAAATGTATCCGGTTTTTTTTGCTTTTCACAAGTGTTGTGATAGATCACAAGTGTTGTGATAGATATGATACACATACATTAGAAACGTACGAAATCGTCGTTTTTAAATTGACATAGACCTAAGTCCTTTAGTAAAATGATGAAGATGGCGTATCCGAAATGGTTCGCAAATGGTCGGGATAGCTCAGCTGGTAGAGCAGAGGACTGAAAATCCTCGTGTCACCAGTTCAAATCTGGTTCTCGGCACATGATTTATTTGTTTATGAGTATCTATATCTATTTTACAACTTAAACTTAATTCAATTAATTGCTATAGACCAACATATATATTTATTCTATATACTCATTATAGAGTATACATATTTATATAGGTGTCTATATATAGAGTCCTTTCCTTTTATCTGAGTAAAGAATATATATTCTAATAATAGAGTCCTTTCCTTTTATATGAGTAAAGAATATATATATTCTAATAATAATGAAATTTCAATAACTCTCCGGATCTATAAGAGAACAAACAAATATTCTTTTACTATCTGGAGTTATACCATTGAAGATTGGTTTCTTATTATTCAATAAGCATCTTGTATTTCATAAAAATTGGGGGCAATATAATCCTTACGTAAGGGCCACCCTATCCAACTTTTCGGCATTAAGATACGTTTCAAACGTGGATGATTATCATAAGAGATTCCCAACATATCATAAGATTCTCTTTCTTGAAAATCCGCACTTTTCCAAACCCAGAAAACAGAAGGAATTCTAGGATTCCTCCTTGGAGCAAATACTTTTATACATACTTCTTCTGGTTGATCTATATCATACTCTATTCTCGTAAGATGATATACACTAGCTAATAGGCCGCCCGGTGCTACATCATAGGCACATTGGGAACGCAAATAATTGTAACCATATAAATATAAAATGACAGCAATGGAATCCCAATCTTCGGGCTTTATTTGTAAAGTCTCTATTCCTTGGTAATCAAAACCCAAAGATCTATGAACTAGCCCATGTTTGACCAGCCAAGCAGACAAAGGACCCTGCATCTTTTTTCTCTCTCCCGCATTTTGATTTGTATAAGTGTTTCACATTTCCAATGAAATTTGTGAACGTTGACTTGTCCTTTGTTATTCTGTATATCAAAAGAAGTCTTGTTCTAATTTGCGAATTCCTGGGACGAAACTGCCTTTTTGTATTTAAAAAAAGCTTCCGGGGAGATTTTTGAAGTAGGCGAAGTAGGAGGGGGTTGATAGAATAAAGTTTGCTCATAATTTCCAGTATGAGGAGTGCGTCCAATATAAAACTTG